TGCGACCGAATATCCATATAGTAATGTTCATTTATTACCAAAAACAAGTCATTTATGGATATTAGCAGGAGGTCTATGCAGATCCAATATAGTGTCTTTTTCACTCCACAAGGATCAAGATCAAATGAATGCTAATTCTTTTTCTCTCGAAGAAAGATATATCTTTGATCTCTCACTGACTAATGATCAAGTAAGACATAAATTGTTGGATACTTTTGGTAAAAAATATAGGGAAATTTTTGATTATTCAAAACCTTATCAAATTATATCCAAGGGTCATTGTAATCTCATAGATCCTTCTACTTATATTCGTCAAGAGAATTCCTTGGCGAAAAAGCGAAGAAATAGATTCGTGATTCCCTTACAATATGATCAAGAACAAGAAAAGAAACTAATACCCTGTTTTGGTATTTCGATTCAAATACCTATAAATGGTATTTTACGTAGAAATAGTATTATTGCTTATTTTGATGATCCGCGATACAGAAGAAGCAGTTCGGGAATTACGAAATATGGGATTGTCGAAGTAGATTCAATCGTAAAAAAAGAGGATTTGATTGAGTATCGAGGAGCAAAAGAATTTAGTCCGAAATACCAAATGCAAATGAAAGTAGATCGATTTTTTTTCATTCCCGAGGAAGTGCATATTTTACCCGGATCTTCGACCATAATGGTCCGGAACAATAGTATCATTGGAGTAGATACACGACTTGCTTTAAATATAAATACAAGAAGTCGAATAGGTGGATTAGTCCGAGTGGAGAGAAAAAAAAAAAGTATGGAACTGAAAATATTTTCTGGAGATATTCATTTTTCTGGAGAGGTGGATAAAATATCTAGGCACAGTGGCATTTTGATACCACCAGGAATGGAAAAAAAAAATTCTAAAGGATCAAAAAAATTGAAAAATTGGATCTATGTCCAACGGATTACACCTACCAAAAAAAAGTATTTTGTTTTGGTTCGGCCCGTAGTCACATATGAAATAGCTGATGGGATAAATTTAGCAACACTTTTCTCTCAGGATCTCTTGCAAGAAAAGGATAATGTCCAACTTCGAATTGTCAATTATATACTTTATGGAAATGGCAAGTCAATTCGAGGAATTTCTCACACAAGTATTCAATTAGTTCGGGCTTGCTTAGTATTGACTTGGGACCAAGAAAAAAAGAGTTCTATAGAAGAAGAGGTTCATGCTTCTTTTGTTGAAATAAGGGCAAATGATCTGCTTCGTGATTTCATCCGAATTGAGTTAGTAAAGTCCACTATTTCGTATACCGAAAAAAGGTATGATACGGCAGGTTCAGGATTTATTTCCAATAATGAATTAGATCGTACCCATAGAAATCCTTTTGATTCCAAGGCAAAGATTCAATCATTTCCCCGACATAAGGGAACTCTTGGTACGTTGTTGAATCGAAATAAGGAATGCCAATCTTTCATAATTTTGTCATCATCCAATTGTTCTCAAATTGGCCCCTTCAATACTTCGAGATATAATAATACGACAAAAGAATCGGATCCCATGACTCCAATTAGGTATTTGTTGGGTCCTTTAGGTACTATTGTACCTAAAATAGTAAAATTTTGTTCATCTTACTATTTAAGAACTTATAATCAAGTCTTTTTAAAGAAAGATTTTTTATTTGAAAATTTTCAACAGACTTTCCAAGTGCTTCAAGTACTTCCATTTAAATACTATTTCCTAGATGAAAATAGTAGGATTTATAATCCTGATTCATGCAGTAACATCATTTGGAATTCATTCCATTCGAATTGGTGTTTTCTCCATCACGATTCTTGTGAAGAGGCATGGACAATAATTAGCCTTGGACAATTCCTTTGTAAAAATGTATGTCTATTGAAATACGGATCACACATAAAAAAATCTGGTCAAATTTTCATTGTTCATGTTGACTCTTTAGTTATAAGATCAGCTAAGCCCTATTTGGTCACTCCAGGAGCAACTGTACATGGCCATTATGGGGAAACCTTTTCTGAAGGAAATACATTAATTACATTTATATATGAAAAATCGAGATCTGGTGACATAACGCAAGGTCTTCCAAAAGTGGAACAAATCTTAGAAGTTCGTTCGATTGATTCAATATCGATGAACCTCGAAAGAAGAGTTGAAGGTTGGGACGAACGTATCCGAAGAATTCTTGGGATCCCCTGGGGATTCTTGATTGGAGCTGAATTAACCATAGCCCAAAGTCGTATCTCTTTGGTTAATAAGATCCAAAAGGTTTATCGATCCCAGGGGGTACAGATCCATAATAGACATATAGAGATTATTGTACGTCAAGTAACATCAAGAGTTTTGGTTTCAGAAGATGGAATGTCTAATGTTTTTTTACCTGGGGAACTTATTGGATTGTTGCGAGCAGAGCGAGCAGGGCGCGTTTTGGACGAAGCGATCTTTTATCGGGCAATCTTATTGGGAATAACGAAGTCATCTCTGAATACTCAAAGTTTCATATCCGAAGCGAGTTTTCAAGAAACTTCTCGAGTTTTAGCAAAATCTGCTCTACGAGGTCGTATTGATTGGTTGAAAGGCCTGAAAGAGAACGTTGTTTTGGGGGGGATTATACCAGTTGGTACCGGATTCAAAAAATTAGTACATCGTTCAAAGCAAGACAAAAACATTCATTTGAAAATAAAAAGGAAGAATCTATTTGAGTTGGAAATGAGAGATATTTTGTTACACCATAGAGAATTATTTTGTTCTTATTCCCCAAACACTTTCCATGAGACATCAGACCAATCATTTACGTAATTTAATTTACTAATTCCTAAAAATAGGTTCATTCTTTTTACTTTAACTCTCTGGTCCAATTATGGATTTCGTAATCAATGAAATCCAAAATAAAGAATGAAATTCATGGTTTGGGTCGTAGATCAAAGGTCAATCCTGGTAAAAGGTTCCGTTGGAACAATTATTTATTTCACAAGGTAATGAATCTCTTTGAAAAAAAAATCAAAAGAGAAAGTGTGGGAAAATGGGAAGACGATATTGGAACATCAATTTGGAAGAAATGATGGAAGCAGGAGTTCATTTTGGTCATGGTACTAATAAATGGAATCCTAGAATGGCTCCTTACATCTCTGCAAAGCGTAAAGGTATTCATATTACAAATCTTACTATAACCGCTCGTTTTTTATCAGAAGCCTGCGATTTAGTTTTTGATGCAGCAAGTAGGGGAAAAAAATTCTTAATCGTTGGCACCAAAAAGAAAGCAGCGGATTTAGTAGCATCAGCAGCAATAAGGGCTCGATGCCATTATGTTAATAAAAAATGGCTTGGTGGTATGTTAACGAATTGGTCTACTACAGAAACAAGACTTCAGAAATTCAGGGACTTAAGAGCAGAACAAAAGATGGGGAAACTCAATCGTCTTCCCAAAGGAGATGCAGCAATGTTGAAGAGAAAGTTATCTACCTTGCAAACATATCTGGGTGGGATCAAATATATGACGGGATTGCCCGATATTGTAATTATCGTTGATCAGCAAGAAGAATATACGGTTCTTCGAGAATGTGTTATTTTGGGTATTCCGACGATTTGTTTAATTGATACAAATTGTGACCCAGATCTTGCAGATATTTCTATTCCGGCCAACGATGATGCTATAGCTTCGATTCGATTGATTCTTACAAAATTAGTATCTGCAATTTGTGAGGGCCGTTCTAGTTATATAAAAAATGGTTGAATATCTTATCATTACTCTTATCATTAAGAAGAAGAAAGAAGAAGATTAGTTTGTTTTTGCTGAACTCTCTTTGATTGTTACTATTTTGGTTTGCATCTTTTGGAGTTTGAACTATGTTTTGAATATTGAAGAATATTGAAAAGATAAAATGATTGGTATTTTTTTTATGTGATTTCTTGGTATCCGAAATATACGATTCATAACTTAAATTCATGAATGAACATAGATGAATTGAGAAAGAGATGGTTGAATCAAAATAATTACTTTTTTAAAGTTTGATTTCTGTTAGAGGACAATATGAATTTTATACTATGTTCCATTAAAACACTCAAAGGATTATACGATATATCAGGTGTAGAAGTAGGCCAACATTTATATTGGCAAATAGGAGGTTTACAAATTCATGCTCAAGTACTTATCACTTCTTGGGTTGTAATTGCTATCTTATTAGGTTCAGTCATCATAGCTGTTCGAAATCCACAAACCATTCCGACCGACGGTCAGAATTTCTTCGAATATGTCCTTGAATTTATTCAAGACTTGAGCAAAACTCAGATTGGAGAGGAGTATGGTCCTTGGGTTCCTTTTATAGGAACGATGTTCCTATTTATTTTTGTTTCTAACTGGTCAGGTGCTCTTTTACCTTGGAAAATCATAAAGTTACCTCATGGGGAGTTAGCTGCGCCCACGAATGATATAAATACTACTGTTGCTTTAGCTTTACCCACGTCAGTGGCATATTTCTATGCGGGTCTTAGCAAAAAAGGATTGGGATATTTTGGTAAATACATTCAACCAACTCCAATACTTTTACCAATTAATATTCTAGAAGATTTCACAAAACCTTTATCTCTTAGTTTTCGACTTTTCGGGAATATATTGGCTGATGAATTAGTGGTTGTTGTTCTTGTTTCTTTAGTGCCTTCAGTAGTTCCTATACCTGTCATGTTTCTTGGATTATTTACAAGCGGTATTCAAGCTCTTATTTTTGCAACTTTGGCTGCGGCTTATATAGGTGAATCCATGGAGGGTCATCATTGACTAACTTTCGAAATAGTTTTTTTTGAAGCTTATCCCAATTCAAGGGTGGTTCAATATAATCCACTAGGTTGAAGAATAAAATGCAAATAGCTACATGTATGTATATATGAAGAAAGATAGATGAAATTTGGAAGAGAAAGAAGGGTCGGGACTCCTACTACGTATATGTATATGTAATGCCTATGAGTATAAATCCTTATGTATGTTTCGAAGAATGGTTCCAGAATACGATTTAATAGAATAAAAAGTGCAGGTGATTTACGTTATGGAAGAATAAAAGTATATGTTATTTACTAGTTAGATAGTAATTACCCCTATCTCTTTTTTTTTAGTCCACTGCATTTAGATGAATTTCCATATCAGTCCTTTTTCTATTTTGTCTGTGATTGTGAATTGAATGAAAAATGAAAGAGAAAGAATAGAATAGTTTCTAAACAAGGAAACGCAATGACTAAAACTGTATACATATTACATAAGGTAGAAAGTAAAAACGGTATATCGAAGTAGTTCTGACAATTCAGTAATATTCTGAATTCCATTTGGAGCTTTTAGTTACCTCGACCCGATAGATTTTGGTGAGAAAGATCAAAAAAGAAAAAAGAAGTGTAGTAAATAGTAAAAGTAGAAGTAGAAAAATAAGTAGATTAAGTACTAATTCATTGGTTGGTTGTATCATTAACCATTTCTTTTTTTGGTGCGAGGAACTTACCATGAATCCACTTATTTCTGCTGCTTCCGTTATTGCTGCTGGATTGGCTGTAGGGCTTGCTTCTATCGGACCTGGGGTCGGTCAAGGTACTGCTGCGGGCCAAGCCGTAGAAGGTATTGCGAGACAACCAGAAGCAGAGGGTAAAATACGAGGTACTTTATTACTTAGTCTGGCTTTTATGGAAGCTTTAACAATTTATGGACTGGTCGTGGCATTAGCTCTTTTATTTGCAAATCCTTTTGTTTAATGTTTAATTTCATCGTAGAATAAAAACATAACCATAAATAATAAATTTGAGAATAATAAGCGGAGTGATACAAAAAGAACTCTGTTCTTTGTTAGTCCTATCTATAAGGGGAGAGCTTATGAAAAATATAACCGATTCTTTTGTTTCCGTGGAGCACTGGCCCTCCGCTGGGAGTTTCGAGCTTAATACCGATATTTTAGCAACAAATCCAATAAATCTAAGCGTAGTGCTGGGTGTATTGATTTTTTTTGGAAAGGGAGTGTGTGCGAGTTGTGTATTTCAAGAATAGGTTGGATTTCACCGGCTGCACTTTCTTTATATTTATGTATTCTTTTTTATAGCAGAAATAGGAACAAAGGGTGCATAATCTCGACGAATTACTTCGGAATTGGATTTCATTCAGAGATCATATGTAAGAACCATAGCATTTCGTGACTAATTGATAAATGAACTTTGATTCTCTTCTCTATCAACCAATAATGTTGAGGTCTTTTACATGGTTAAAGATAAATTGTTTGAAGTCCAGGCACAGCATAGTATGGTACTCTTTCTACCGCTACGTTAGTAACAAAAAGGTTTAAAGATGATAAAAAAGGAATAATTGGGAATTTATCCGATGTAGAACACTCATATGGATAAAATTATTTGAACCATTAACTGGAAAGATGGGTATCTCCCCCCTTTTTTTATCCACTGCCGAATCGACGACCTATGTATTCTATTTGTATAAAAAAGAGAATTTTTTGGATAAAAAAATTGAAATCTCATTCTAATAATAATGATAATGAAGTTCAAAATTCTATTCAATTATATATTATCTATTCTAATTTTGATCTAATTTATCATAGCATATAAAGAAGAAAGAATAGAATTCTTTTTTCTTTAAAATCTTTTTTTTCTTTTTGGAAATAAGTTGTAAATAAAGAACAAATAAAGAAACAACTTTGCTGACAATTTTTTATTTTTTGTCTGGTCTGAAGAGTCCTCCTAAGATTCTGATGTTAGATCAGTTTCGATATACGAACAGAAAAGAGAGGATAGGCTCATTCCGTTCAAAGATATGGGGAATGCCCATCAATCAAAGAAAATATAAAAGAAACAATTGAGCGTGAGAGCCAAATGAATCGAAAGATTCATGTTTGGTTCGGGAAGAGATATGATAGTTGTGAAATGAATGGAAAGATAATCTACTTTCATTAAATGATTTATTAGATAAGCGAAAACAGAGGATCTTGAGTACTATTCGAAATTCAGAAGAATTACGTAAAAGAGCCATTGAACAGCTCGAAAGAGCTCGGGTTAGATTACGGAAAGTGGAAATCGAAGCAGATGAGTATCGAACGAATGGATACTCCGAGATAGAACGAGAAAAAGTAAATTTGATTAATACTACTTGCAATAGTTTGGAACGATTAGAAAATTACAAAAATGAAACTCTTTTTTTTGAAAAACAAAGAGCAATTAATCAGGTCCGACAACAAGTTTTGCAACAAGCCTTACAAAAAGCTCTAGGGACTTTGAATAGTTGTTTGAATAGCGAATTACATTTTCGTACCATCAGTGCTAATATTGGTATCCTCGGGTCCGTGGAAGAAATAACTGATTAGCCTTTTTACTCTAGTTTAGAGTTTAGGTATTATTTTTTCCCTTTCCTTCCGAAAAATAAAAAAGAGATACTAATGGGAACCCTTCGAGCTGACGAAATTAGTAATATTATACGCGAACGTATTGAACAATATAATAGAGAAGTAAAGATTGTGAATACTGGTACCGTACTTCAAGTGGGCGAC